TAGGCTTTGGTGTATGTCTTACCAGAAAATAGTTTAATATAGAACTCTAGCTTTGGGGGCTAGGGGTAGGAATTTGAGTTTCCTTTTTCTGAGCAGTAGGGAGGAGTTGAGCCTCCGACCTTTGGCTTACAAGACCAATGCTCTATTCTGAGCTACTAATGCTTATAATTTAAGTATTTTATTTTCTACTCATCCAATTAGTGGTATAAAGATTAGGAAGATAGAGAAATATAGGATTGATGCGATTTGCCCAATAATAATATAAGGTTCTTCTACAGGTATACCTCCGATTCATGTTAGGATTATTACATCGGCAATAAGAGTTCAGAATAATGCTTGTGAGAGTGGACGGAAGGTTAGGGCTCGATGCTTAGAGGTATGGAGGAAAGGAACGACTATTAGTACTAAAATAGAGAGTAGAAGTGCTAGAACCCCTCCTAGTTTATTTGGGATTGATCGAAGGATGGCATAGGCGAATAGAAAGTATCATTCTGGCTTAATATGAGGGGGTGTAACCAGGGGGTTGGCTGGTGTAAAATTATCCGGATCTCCTAGGATATTAGGATAGAAAAGTGCCAGTGATGCAAGCAAGGCTAGTATAATCGCAAACCCTAAGAGATCTTTATAAGAAAAGTATGGGTGGAATGGGATTTTGTCTACGTTGGAGTTTAGTCCTAGGGGGTTGTTGGATCCTGTCTCATGGAGGAATAGAAGATGTAGGACTACAACTGCAGCAATGATAAAGGGGAGCAGGAAGTGGAATGCGAAAAATCGTGATAGGGTAGCGTTATCTACTGAAAACCCCCCTCAAATTCATTGTACAAGGGTATTACCAATGTAGGGAATTGCTGAGAGCAGGTTGGTAATTACTGTGGCGCCTCAGAATGACATCTGCCCTCATGGAAGAACGTAACCAACGAAGGCTGTTGCTATAACTAGGAATAATAGGATAACTCCTGTATTTCAAGTTTCTTTGTATAGATAAGAGCCATAGTAGAGGCCTCGTCCAATGTGGAGGTAGATGCAGATAAAGAAGAATGAAGCACCGTTAGCGTGGAGGTTTCGGATTAGTCATCCGTAGTTAACGTCTCGGCAAATGTGTGCGACTGAGGAGAAGGCTATGGAGATATCAGCAGTATAGTGTATAGCGAGGAATAATCCCGTTAAAATTTGTGCACCTAAGCATAGTCCTAGTAAGGAACCAAAATTTCATCAGGTGGAGATATTTGATGGGGCAGGAAGATCAATTAATGCATCATTCACAATTTTTAAAACGGGATGAGACTTGCGTAAGCTTGCCATTAGTTCCTGTAGTAGAAGAACAACAGTGGTTTTTCAGTCCACCGGTTTTGGTTAGAGTCCAGACAGGAACTATGACATTTATTGTATACGTTGCATTATTGGTATTGGTTTTAGGGTTGGTAGGGGTAGCTTCTAATCCTTCACCTTATTTTGCAGCTTTAGGCCTAGTTATGGTGGCAGGGGCGGGTTGTGTTGTTTTGGTTGGATATGGGGGGACTTTTCTATCTTTGGTTTTGTTTTTAATTTATTTAGGGGGTATGTTAGTTGTGTTTGCATATACTACGGCCCTAGCTGCAGATCCGTATCCTCAAAGTTTAGGTAACCCTTATGTATTGTTTTATGGGGTCTTATACTTGATTTCTATTTTATTTTTTCCCATAAAATTATTAAGTACTTGAAATAAAGAGAGTTGATGGGTAGAGGGCGAGTCGATAGGTCTAATTACTACCTCTTTAGATGTGAGTGGTTTAGCAGTAATATATTCTTACGGCTATATCTTATTGGTAATTAGTGGGTGAATGCTCTTGTTAACTTTATTTGTAGTATTAGAGTTAACTCGAGGGATGAGTCAGGGCTCTTTACGTGCTGTCTAGGAGTACAGAGCTGACAGCAAAGCTATAAAGATAATTGTAAGTAGGAAAGTAGTGAGGTGAATTTTGACTACCCCTCGTTGAATCATGCTAGTGTATTTGGATAGTGATGTGTTTGACTTTGATAGGGCTTTAGGGCCTACAAGTTTTAATCAGATTTGATCAATTATTTGGTGTGATACAAGTTGACCTATTAAAATGACAATTTTAGGTATTTTACGGTGAATAGTTAGTGGGAAGAATCCTAGTAGTGTAGTAAAGTGGGAGCGTAGGGTGGGGGCTGCTTTAATTTGTGTGGTATTAGTTTTAGCTAACTCAAGTCCAATGATTAGGCCCAGCATGGTAACTGAAAAGGCGGCAAGTTTTGTTATGACTGGTATTGTCATAGTAGGGGTAGGTAGGGGTATGATGAGGTTTGTGATAATAAACCCAAAGACAATGCTTCCTCAAGCTAGTCGCTTCAGAGCAGCATTTAGGTTCGGGTCATTTTCGTTAATAGGTGACAGGGGATAAAATCGTGGTAGTCCTATTGCAACGTAGAATATGATTCGTAGGCTATAGATTGCTGTGAATGAAGTAGCTAGCAGGGTTAGAGCGAGGGCTCAGGCATTGATGTTAGAAGTATTTAGGGCCTCGATGATAGCATCTTTTGAAAAGAAACCAGATAGGTAAGGGGTTCCAGTTAATGCTAAACTTCCTAATGTTAAGCAGGAGGAGGTAAGGGGGGTCAAATGAAGTATTCCTCCTATTTTTCGGATGTCCTGTTCGTCATTAAGGCTGTGAATAATAGCACCTGAGCATATGAATAGTATAGCTTTAAAGAAAGCGTGTGTGCAGATGTGTAAGAAGGCTAGTTGTGGTTGACCTAATCCGATTGTAACTATTATTAGTCCTAGTTGGCTAGATGTTGAGAAAGCAACGATTTTTTTAATATCATTTTGTGTAAGAGCGCAGGCGGCTGTGAATAGGGTAGTCAAGGCCCCTAGACACAGACAAATTGTTATAGCAAGTTGGCTTTGCCCAATTAGAGGGTAGAAGCGGATGAGTAAGAAAATACCTGCTACAACTATAGTACTTGAATGAAGTAGTGCGGATACAGGGGTTGGACCTTCCATAGCGGCGGGAAGTCATGGGTGGAGGCCAAATTGTGCTGATTTTCCAGTAGCAGCGATAATTAGTCCGATGGCAGGGAGGGTTGTGTTGAGGTTTCATGATTGTAATAAGATGTCATTTAAGTCCCATGAGTTTGTATATATTACCATTCAAGCTATTGCAAGAATTAAGCCAATATCTCCTGCTCGGTTATAAAGAACTGCCTGTAGAGCAGCCGTATTGGCGTCGGGGCGCGCGTATCATCAGCTGATAAGAAGGAATGATATGATTCCTACGCCTTCTCAGCCTACAAATAGTTGGAATATGTTATTAGCTGTAACTAGAATAATCATTGAAATTAGGAAAATAAGCAGGTACTTAAAAAATTGGTCAATATTAGGATCTTTTTCTATATATCAAAGGGCAAATTGTAGAATGGATCAGGTAACATAGAGTGCTACTGATATGAAAATAATACTATAACAGTCCACATTAAAGCTAGTACAAACAGAGAAGGAGTTAAAGTTGATTCAGTATCATAGATTAACAACACATTCTAGGTCTACTACAAAGAAAAACAAGAAGGGTGCAAGGCTGATTAAAAAGGCGAGTTTAACTGTCTTTATGATGAATAATGCTTTGTTAAACTTGACTTTAAAGATGACTAGTGGGAATCCAAGAATTGCAATTAATAAAATGAGAATTAGTGCTATAAAGCATGAAATTATTGAATAAGGCATAGTGCTATTGATGTGTTCTGTCACAACTATTACATGGATTTGCACCAAGAGTTTTTGGTTCCTAAGACCAACGGATATACTGTTATCCTTTAATAGTTTTCAAGTGAGCCGGGGAATTAAACCCAGGGGGAAAGAATTAGCAGTTCTTATTGTTGTCAAACCTCTCTTGGTGGAAAAAAGGATTTTAACCTTTGTCTCTAGAATCACAATCTGGTATTTTAGTTAAACTATTTCTACAATTGGGCCAGCTTGAAATAATTTCTGGCTTGCAAATTAGTAGTAAGAGGGGGAGTAGATGTAGAAAGATTAATAGATGCTCTTTAATGTATGTTGGAGCGAGTGATATGATATGGGAGGAAAGGGGCCCTCGTTGGCTAGACATATATATATGAATTGAATAGCTTGCTGTAATTAGGGTACCTAGTCCTGTAAAGATAAGCGTTCACCAGGATCAGTTGAATATAGAGATAATGATTGCTAGTTCTCCTATAAGGTTTGGCAGTGGAGGAAGAGCTAGGTTGGCTAATGTAAATAAGAATCATCAGGCTGCTATTAGTGGGAAAATTATTTGTAATCCTCGAGCAAGAAATATAATTCGGCTATGTGTGCGTTCATAATTAGTATTGGCGAGACAGAATAATGCTGAGGAAGTCAAACCATGTGCGATTATTAGGATTAGAGCGCCAGAGTAACCTCAAGGAGTTTGGGTAAGGATTCCTCCAATTACTAGGCCTATATGACCAACTGATGAGTAGGCAATTAGGGATTTAAGGTCTATTTGTTGGAGGCAAATTAACCCTGTTATAACAATACCCCATAGTGCTAGTGCAATAAATGGGTAGCTTAAGTTTTTAGTGAGGGGTTCAATTAAGGTAGAGATTCGTATTATGCCGTATCCTCCTAGTTTTAATAGTACGGCGGCAAGGATTATAGATCCTGCTACAGGTGCTTCTACATGGGCTTTAGGTAGTCATAGATGGACTCCATATAGTGGTATTTTGACTAGAAAGGCTAATAGACAGGCTAGTCAGAGTAGATTATGTTGAGGGATTAATGAAGAGTAGAATTGTGCAGTAGTTAATGATAGTGACCCTGTCTTGCTCTGGATTATTAGCAGGGCAACTAGAAGGGGGAGGGAGCTGAATAGGGTGTAGAATAGGAAGTATGTCCCTGCATTAAGTCGTTCTATTTGATTACCTCATCGGGTGATAATAATTAGAGTAGGGATTAATGTTGCCTCAAATATGATATAAAATATAATTAGTTCGGTTGAACTGAAAGCTAGGATTAGAAAAAATTGTAGAAGAATTAGAAGTATGATATAAAGTCGTTGTCGGTTAGTTGGTTCTGTTTTCAGGTGGTTCTGGCTTGCAAGGATTATTAAGGGGAGCAGTCAGCAGGTTAAGATTAATAAGGGGGTAGATAAGGCGTCAGTTGCCATATATTGTCCAAGGGCAGTGCATCCAGTCTCTGATGTGTTGTTAAGTCACGTAAGGCTTATGGTTGCAATGATAAAGCTATGGGAAAGTGTAAGGGATCATAGCCAGGAAGGTTTTGAAATCCATGTTAGTGGAATTAGTATCAGTGTAGGGGTTAGGATTTTTAACATTGGAGTAGGTTAAGAGATTTTAAGCGGTCTGATCCATGAGTTCGGGTTGTTGCGACCAATAGGGCTAAGCCTGCTCCTGCTTCGCAAGCTGAGAAAGCTAGGAGTATTATAGGGGTAGCTGAAAATGATGTTATGTTGATTTGCAGCGCTCAGACTGCTAGTAGTATAAATAGTGATAGTATTATTCCTTCAAGACATAGAAGTGCCGATAAAAGGTGATGTCGGTAGAATGTGAGTCCTGAGAGGCCTAGTATAAATATTGCAGATAAGGCGAATTGGGAAGGAGACATTAAACAGTTGCGGGATTTAACCACAAGTTATTGAGTCGAAATCAAGCGTTTTTTTTAAACTAACTGCTTATTTTGCTCATTCTAGGCCTCCTTGAATTCATTCATATGCTAGTCCTGCTGTTAGGAGAATCAAGATGATGGAGGTTCAAATGAAGGTTAAAGTGGGGGAGTAGAGTTGGTCTGCTCAAGGAAGGGGGAATAATAGAGCGATTTCTAGATCAAATAGTAGAAATAGGATTGCAACTAAAAAGAAATGCAAGGAGAATGGGAGTCGTGCAGAGCCGATTGGGTCAAATCCGCATTCATAGGGAGAGAGTTTTTCATAGTCAGGGTTTATCTCAGGTAGTCAGAATGCAATAAATATTAGGACAATTGATAGTACTAAAGAGATGGTAATTATAGTTATGAGCAGATTAATTATCTTTCCTTGGATTTTAACCAAGGCTAAATGATTGGAAGTCATTTGTACTAAACTAATACTAGAAAGATTAAGATCCTCATCAGTAGATAGAGACATAGAGGAATAATCAAACTACGTCAACAAAGTGTCAGTATCAGGCAGCGGCTTCAAATCCAAAATGATGAGTTGATGTAAAGTGGTATTGGATTTGTCGTATGAGGCAGACTGCAAGGAAAGTAGAGCCAATAATAACATGTAGGCCATGGAAACCAGTTGCCACGAAGAAGGTTGAACCATAAACTCCATCAGCAATAGTGAATGGGGCTTCGTAATACTCCATGGCTTGGAGGAATGTAAAGTAGCCTCCTAGAATGATAGTAAGGAAGAGGGAGTGAATAGCTTGTTTTCGTTCTCCTTCTATGATGCTATGGTGGGCCCAGGTTACTGTTACTCCTGATGCAAGTAGTACCGCTGTGTTAAGAAGGGGTACTTCGAACGGGTTGAGAGGGGTGATACCTGCAGGAGGTCAGATTCCTCCAAGTTCTGGGGTTGGGGCAAGGCTAGAATGGTAAAAAGCTCAAAAAAATCCTATAAAGAATAGTACCTCGGAGATGATAAATAGAATTATCCCATATCGAAGGCCTTTTTGTACAGGGGCAGTGTGATGTCCTTGGAAAGTACCCTCTCGGATGACATCTCGTCATCACTGGATAACGGTTAATAGGAGAAGGATTAGTCCTAGAGTTATCAGAATAATAGAATGGAAGTGAAATCATATAGCAAGGCCAGAGGTAAGTAGTAAGGCAGCGATGGCCCCTGTAAGAGGTCAGGGGCTGGGGTCAACCATATGGTACGGGTGTGTTTGATGGGCCATTATGTGTTTTCTTGCAAGTACAGACTTAGAAGCAGTACGAATACATAAGCTTGAATTATTGCTACGGCGATTTCTAGGATTGACAGTAGGACTAGTAGGATGGCTGTTAGTAGTGCTGTAATTGGTATTGAGCAGATCATAGTGAATACTGCGGTGGAAATTAATTGGATAAGCAGGTGTCCTGCTGTTAGGTTAGCTGTTAGTCGTACTCCTAAGGCTAGTGGTCGGATAAATAGGCTGATTGTTTCGATAATAATTAATACGGGGATTAGTAATGGGGGAGTACTTTCTGGAAGAAGATGTGCAAATGCATGTGTGGGCTGTGTTCGTAGTCCAATAATGACTGTTGCAAGTCATGCAGGTACTGCAAATGCCATATTAAATGATAATTGTGTGGTAGGCGTAAATGTATATGGGAGAAGGCCTACTAAATTAATAGAGATTAAGAAAATTATTAATGAGACAATCAGTAGTGCTCAATTATGGCTTTTTAGGCTTAGTGGTGCAAATAGTTGATAGGTGGTAGTATTGATAAATTGTGTTTGAATAGTGGTAAATCGACTAGTTATTCATTGTTGAGTTGGTTGGAGGAAGGCTATTCGAGGTATTAGAGTTGCTAAAGTAATTAATGGGATACCTAAGTAGATAGGAGTTATAAATTGGTCAAAAAAGTTTAAGGCCATGGTCAGTTTCAGGGGTTTAGCGGATTAGTAGTTTGCTTGATATTTGGGGAGTTAGCAGGTTTAAATTTTAGTACTAGTGGGGGGATTGTTAGTAGAAAAATAGCTCAGGAGGAGAGACAAATTAACAATCATGGGCTTGGGTTAAGTTGAGGCATTTCACTAGAGGTGGGCGGTAGTCACCTATCTTTAGCTTAAAAGGCTAATGCTTATTACCAGGTTAGCTGTCTAGTGATTCGTTTTCAATTATTAGTGTCGTTCAGTCTTTAAAGTAGTTGAGTGGGATAGCTTCTACTACAATAGGCATAAAACTATGATTAGCTCCACAAATTTCAGAGCATTGGCCGTAGAACACACCTGTTCGGTTAGCGTAAAGGGTAGTTTGATTTAGTCGACCTGGGACGGCGTCTATTTTAACTCCCAGACTGGGAACGGCTCAAGAATGCAGGACATCTTCAGCAGTTACTAACACTCGAACGGGTGAATTGCTTGGAACAATTATTCGATGATCTACTTCTAAAAGACGAAGTTGTCCTGGCATGAGATCTTGTGTGGGAACTATGTATGAGTCGAAGGATAGTTCCTTATAGTCTGTATATTCATAGTTTCAGTATCACTGGTGTCCGATGGCTTTGACTGTTAAGTGAGGGTCATTGATTTCATCTATTAGGTATAGAATTCGTAGTGAAGGGAGGGCAATTGCTGTTAAGACTACTGCTGGTAGGATTGTTCAGATAATTTCAATTAATTGTGAGTCTAAAATTAGTTTGTCTGTTAATGTAGTAGTGACTATAGTAATAATAATATATAGTACAAGAACACTAATTAGGATTACTACTATTAGAGCGTGGTCATGGAATTTAAGCAGTTCTTCTATTAAGGGGGATGCTGCGTCTTGGAAGCCTAGTTGTGAGGGATGTGCCATAAAAAGACACGCAAGAGTCTCACTTGCAATATTGTCTCGACAAGACAGAGTAATATTTTTACTAGTGCCTTATAAGAAAGTGACAGAGCGGTTATGTGGATGGCTTGAAACCATCATATGGGGGTTCAATTCCTCCCTTTCTCGTTAATTGGGGAGGGTTCGTACAAAAGCGGGCTCCTCAAATGTGTGATATGGAGGTGGACACCCATGTAGTCATTCAATATTTGTTGAAGTTAATTCTGGAGTTAATACTTCTCGTTTTGCAGCGAATGCTTCTCAGAGGATGTATAGGAATATAATAACTGCCACCAGTGAGATTATAGAGCCGATGGATGAGACTGTATTTCAGAGTGCATAGGCGTCTGGGTAGTCGGAGTATCGACGTGGCATTCCAGCAAGACCTAGGAAGTGCTGTGGGAAGAATGTTAAATTAACTCCAACAAATATGACCCCAAAATGGATTTTAGTTCATGTTTGATTCAGGGTGTAGCCTGTCATTAGGGGGAATCAATGGATAAATCCTGCTATAATTGCAAATACGGCACCCATTGAGAGAACGTAGTGGAAGTGGGCAACAACGTAATATGTATCATGTAAGACGATATCTAATGAGGAGTTGGACAGGACAATACCAGTAAGACCTCCTACAGTAAATAGGAAAATAAAACCTAGGGCCCATAGAAGTGGTGTATCTCATTTAACGTTTCCTCCGTGAAGGGTGGCTAGTCAGCTGAATACTTTAACTCCTGTGGGAATGGCAATAATTATAGTTGCAGAAGTGAAGTAGGCTCGTGTATCTACATCCATTCCCACTGTAAATATATGGTGGGCTCATACAATAAATCCTAATAGTCCAATTGCTATTATAGCTCATACTATTCCTATGTAGCCAAAGGGTTCTTTTTTACCTGTATAGTATGCAACAATGTGAGAAATTATACCGAATCCTGGTAGGATTAGGATATAAACTTCAGGGTGTCCAAAGAATCAGAACAGGTGTTGGTAGAGGATAGGATCACCCCCTCCTGCAGGGTCAAAGAATGTTGTATTAAGATTACGGTCTGTGAGGAGTATTGTGATTCCTGCTGCTAAGACAGGCAGGGATAGAAGTAATAGGACGGCTGTAATTAGTACTGCCCACACAAACAGAGGGATTTGATACATAGTTATTCCCTCTGGTTTCATATTTAGAATAGTAGTAATGAAGTTAATGGCACCTAAAATTGAAGACACACCTGCTAGATGTAGTGAAAAGATTGTTAGGTCTACGGAAGCTCCTGCATGGGCTAAATTACCGGCGAGAGGTGGGTATACAGTTCATCCCGTTCCAGCTCCGGCTTCTACGGCAGATGAGGCAAGTAGTAGTAGGAAGGATGGGGGTAGTAATCAGAAGCTTATATTATTTATTCGAGGGAATGCTATGTCAGGGGCTCCAATTATCAGGGGAATTAGTCAGTTACCAAAGCCTCCAATCATAATAGGTATTACTATAAAGAAGATTATCACGAATGCGTGGGCAGTTACGATAACATTATAGATTTGATCATCTCCAAGCAGGCTTCCTGGTTGACTGAGTTCTGCTCGGATTAGTAAGCTGAGGGCAGTACCAACTATTCCGGCTCATGCCCCAAATACAATATACAGGGTACCAATATCTTTATGGTTAGTAGAAAAAAATCATCGTGTAATTATCACAGGTAGGATGGCTGAGAGTTTAAGCGGTGGATTGTAGACCCATAAACGGAGGTTTAAATCCTCCTCCTATCAAGCTCCGAGGTGTTAGCACGTCAGATTGCAAATCTGAAGGCGCAGGATAATTACCTGCCGGGGCTTCCCCCCCCCCCCACTTCCCCCCCCAAAAAGGGGGGGGGGGGGAAGTAGATAGATGCCCGTAGGTTTGGGCGATTAGCTGTTAACTAATATTTTGTAGGATCGAGGCCTACCTATCTAGATTAAGGCTTTAGCTTAATTAAAGTGTCTGCTTTGCATGCAGAAGATGTGGATTAGTATTCTGCAAGCCTTAATTCAGAGACTAAGGGGGTTTCACCCTTGCTTAGGGCTTTGAAGGCCCTTGGTCTATTTATCCTAAGTCCCTAAAGTGAGAATAGGGTAATAATTGATGGGGTGAGGGGTAGTAATCCTATTGATAGGATTATTGAAATTGCTAGAGGAAGGGATGGTAAGTTTTTTTTTAGTCGCCATGTTGTAGCTGTTAGGGGGTTGTTTGGAGATATTGTAATTGAGGCGGCGTATGATAGGCGTAGGTAGAAGTATAAGCTTAAGAGGGCACCTAGGGCAATGGTAGTAGCTAATGTGAACAGTCCCTGTTTGGATAGTTCTTGTAGGATTAGTCATTTTGGTATGAATCCTGATAATGGAGGAAGGCCTCCTAATGATAGAAGGATTAATGGTGTTAGTGATGAAATAACTGGTAGTTTAGTTGACAGTATGGGGAGTTTATTAACGGTATGAGCGTTGTTCTGGTCTAGAATTATAAAGATTGAGAAGGTTATAATAAGATAAATAGTGAGTGTTAGAATGGTTAGGTTGGGGAAAAATCGAAGAATGATTATCATTCATCCGATATGAGTAATTGAGGAGTATGCTAGGATTTTTCGGGTTTGAGTTTGATTGAGTCCTGCCCATCCTCCCATTAGGATAGATAGTGTCCCTATTACAACTAATGCGGGGGTGTTAGCATGGTGTAGTTGGAGGATAATTGAGAAGGGTGCAAGTTTTTGTCATGTGGATAGAAGAAGTGCAGTTTTAATGTCTAATCCTTGAAGTACTTCTGGTAGTCAGGTGTGGGTTGGTGCTAGTCCTATTTTTAGCGCTAGGGCTAGTAGAATTATTGTGGCTGGTATTTGTTCTGAGATTTGGCTGATTTCTCATTGGCCTGTAAATCAAGCATTAGTCGTTGCAACAAATAGAATTGTAGCTGCCGCTGGGGCTTGAATGAGGAAATATTTTGTAGCGGCTTCAGTTGCTCGGGGGTGGTGCTTTCGTGCCATAATTGGGATAATAGCCATGGTATTAATTTCTAGCCCCATTCATGCGACTAGTCAGTTCGAGCTGGTGAATGTAATTAAGGTGCCCATCAATAGGGCCAGGGCGAAGATTATTAATGTAAAAGGATTCATATGTTAGAGGTAGGATTTTAACCTACATGGTTGGGGTATGGGCCCAAGAGCTTAATTTTTAGCTTACCCTATCATAATTAGGTTGAAGAGTTGGAGGGGTTTTCGCCCTCATATTCCACTCTATCAAAGTGGCTCCTAGATTCAGACACAGCTCCATTATAGTATGCATTTTTTATTTTTTTTATTTTTTTTATGTGTTGATATTAGGAGTAATTTTTTGAATTCTTTGGTTTACTTTATATAAAAATGTTAAATTACCTCGTGTAAATACGTTAGTTGCATTGTTTAATGTATGCATGTTTGTGTTAGGGAGCGGGGATTTGAACCTCAACTTAAGAGATCAAAACTCTTCGTGCTTCCTGTACACTACTCTCTAATTTGTCAAAATTAGTTAAGGCTATCTAGCGTATTTATTTAAAAAAGTATTATTATACAAGTATATTTTAAAATTTTTTCAATTGTTAATCCGCGAGAAATTTCTGAGTTCTTAGATTTATATTGGTTAAAAATTTTATAATCTCTCGTGTAAAGGGGGGGGGAAACACAAGCACAAATACTATGTACTAGAATACATAATATGTAATGGTATTTTATTATGTGTTTAAACCATACACTTAATTTCTAGGTCCATTTACCATGACCGCTTTCCATCGTCTTTGCCGTTTACAGTCCTTGTCAGGCGAAAGGTAATAGAGGAGAACCCCTTACCCCCTGGAAAGCGTGCCGGCATGTCGAGTAAGGCGAGTACGTTATTAACAGCACGCAAGGTATATCAATAGATAAAGGTTGACCGAGTAAAGTGATAAATGTCCTTGAAAGGATCCCCGCATACTGGCCAGATCCAGTGAACGTGGGTCATTCTTATTTTTCCGCACTTGAAGGTTGAAGGGGTTCCATTATTTAAACCAGATGCAGGGTTATTAATAACTTGTGTTCTGCTTGGATTCATGTTATTACCTTATGCATATTTATGGTAAATACATAATGTTATTAATACATTAAGTGTAATATTACATATAATGTAATTAACACACTGGTTGGTGTGTTAATTTTATAGCAGCGGAGGGATTGCTGCAGTTATTACTAGGAGTGATAGGTTTCAGATAACAAAGGCAAGTGCCAGTGGTAGGAAGCTTTTTCATGTAAGATGCATGAGTTGGTCGTACCGAAATCGTGGGAAGGAGGCTCGAACTCATAGGAAAACTGTGGATAGTAGGGCTGCTTTCATTATTAGTGTTATTGATAGGATTTCAGGGTATATTGGATTTAATGTAGAACCTAAGAAGAGGATTACAGAGAGGGTGTTCATGAATAGAATATTGGCATATTCAGCTAGAAAGAATATTGCGAATGGACCTGCAGCATATTCTACGTTGAAACCTGACACTAGTTCTGACTCGCCTTCTGCGAGGTCGAAAGGAGCTCGGTTAGTTTCTGCTAGGGTTGATACAAATCATATTATAGCCAAGGGTCACGTGCTTCATAGGAGTCAAGTGTCTTCTTGGACATAGTTGAATGTTTGCAGTGAGAATCCGCCTGCTAGAAGGATAATACTAAGCAAAATAAGCCCCAGGCTTACTTCATAGGAAATGGTTTGTGCGATTGCTCGTAGGGCCCCAATTAAAGCATATTTTGAATTGGATGCCCATCCTGCGCCCATAATTGAGTAAACTGCCAGGCTTGAAAGGGCTAAGATAAATAAGATGCTTAGGTTTAGATCGGTGAGTGAGAATGGAAGAGGCAGGGGGGCTCATATTATTAGTGCAAGGGTGAGTGCTATAATAGGTGTTAAGGTAAATAGAAGGGGGGAAGCAGTTAGGGGTCGGATTGGCTCTTTAATGAATAGTTTTACCCCATCGGCAATTGGCTGAAGTAGACCAAATGGTCCTACTACATTGGGGCCTTTTCGTATTTGTATATATCCTAAGACTTTACGTTCGATGAGGGTAAGGAAGGCGACTGCTAGTAGGATTGGTACAATAAGTATTAGAGGATTAATAATATGTGTAGCAATAGTTTTCATAGTTAAGGAGAGGATTTGAACCTCTGTTGAAAGGGCTTAGACCTTTTGCGATGGCCGGGTTCTGCCACCTTAACTACTGTTTTCTTAAGTCGTGTATTATATGCTTTTTTATTTATTTGAGTTGTTTTCATTAAATTAAAGTAAGGCGTACTTCTAGTATAGGCCTTTTCTTTTCGGTCCTTTCGTACTAGAAAAGAGCATTCTATAGATAGAAACTGACCTGGATTACTCCGGTCTGAACTCAGATCACGTAGGACTTTAATCGTTGAACAAACGAACCATTGATAGCGGCTGCACCATCAGGATGTCCTGATCCAACATCGAGGTCGTAAACCCCCTTGTCGATATGGACTCTAAAAGGGGATTGCGCTGTTATCCCTGGGGTAACTTGATTCGTTGATCAAGTGTTTGGATCAATTAAAGTCAGATTTTCTGTTACTTTGGATGGTGGTTCTGGGTTTTGAGAAATCATGTTCTCAGTCTTCGCGGAGGTTTTGTGTGCTCCGTAGTCGCCCCAACTGAAGATTTTTTATAGTAAACTTTAGGCTTTAAGTCTGTTATGCAGGTTATTAGGCATAGTCTATGAAATAATCTTAAGCTCCACAGGGTCTTCTCGTCTTATATATTAATCTTCGCTTTTGAACGAAGAGATCAATTTCATTGATTAGAAAAAGGAGACAGTTAAGCCCTCGTTAGACCATTCATACGGGTCCCCATTTAAGGGACAAGTGATTACGCTACCTTAGCACGGTCAAAATACCGCGGCCGTTGAATTATTATCACTGGGCAGGTACGACCTCTTATTTTTATATGACAAGAGGCGGTGTTTTTGGTAAACAGGCGAGGCTTGTGTTTGCCGAGTTCCTTCTTTTTCTTTAAATCTTTCCTTGAAGCACATACCAGTGTAGGGTTAACGGTAGGGATAGGAGGTGTTTCTAGTTTTTAGTCTTTTTTCCTAGTCCCTCTTTGATTGGGGCCGTTATTTCTCGGCGGTTAGTCCATTTCGAGTTACACTTATGTGAGGAGAGGGTCTGGCCTCTTGTTACTAATTTTAGCATAATTTCTCTTATATGAGTATAAGATATTCTGATAGGTTCTAGGGGGATAAGAGTTGTCTTGTCGTAATTATTAGTGGCGGTGTTGCTTGAGCTTTAACGCTTTCTTGAGGGATGGCTGCTTTCAGGCCCACATGAGCAATTTTACCTTAGGTGTTTTGATCTTTACCCGGCTAATTAAAGTTGTTACTTGTTCAAAGGGGCTGTACCCCCTTTGACTAACTCTCTAAATTTCTTTTTGACTGTGGTGTTGTAATTTATATAATTGATTGGTTTTGTGGGAAGAATTTTAGAGGCTGAACTTATATTCAGTTCTCAGAAAACCAGCTATAACTAAGTTCGATAGGCTTGTCACCACTACTCGAAGCTCTTCCCACTCTTTTGCAACAGAGACGGGTTGGCACTAAATGAATATGCTGTCTTGGAGTAGCTCACTTAGTTTCGGGGACTTAGACTAAGAATCTTCTTGCCTAAGAGTTTCTTGTTAAATCATGATGCAAAAGGTACGAGGTTAAATCTCTGCTTTGTATTTCTTCACTGGGCTTTTTCATCTCTATTTCAACGTTCCCTTACGGTACTTATTTTATTGTTCCTTAAGCTCCTTTTCAGTCTCCCTTACTAAGGTAGTAAAATGTTTTGTTTTAGTATTTTGAGGTTATCTAGGGTTATTTTTTAATTTTTGGTTTTTGTTAGTTGGACTAGTTAGTCAGAGTCAAGGCAATCCGATTTGCACGGATGACTTCTCAGTGTAAGGGAGATGCTTTATCTTATTTAGCTATGCCTTGTTCCCCAAGTACACCTTCCGGTACACTTACCATGTTACGACTTCCCTCCCCTGTATTGACAGTGGGGAATTAATTATAGGGTATAAAGTCGTTTGGGGAGGGTGACGGGCGGTGTGTACGCGCTTAAGAGCCGAATTCAGTAAAACTCTCTGTTTTTTACTTACTACTAAATCCACCTTCTAATATGTCTTTCAACATGATTTTCGTATAAACTAATCTAGTTAATGTAGCCCATTTCTTCCCCTTCCATATACTACACCTCGACCTGACGTTTTGGGCTTTACCAATTCTGCCTACTTTTATTCCTTAGTAGGGTAGGCTGACGACGGCGGTATATAGGCAGAGTCTTGCAAAGAAGGGTGAGGTTGAACGGGGGTTATCGGTTACAGAACAGGCTCCTCTAGGGGGATATTAAGCACCGCCAGGTCCTTTGGGTTTCAAACTGATGTTCGTAGTTCCCAGGCGGATATTTATGTATAAAAATATCATTGTTTAGGGCTAGGCATAGTGGGGTATCTAATCCCAGTTTGGGCCCTAGCTTTCGTGGAGTCAGAATAATAAAGCCACTTTCGTAGTTGTGTTTAATGTTCTCATATGCTTTAAACAGCTTGGAGGGCATTCAGCTTTAGTTTATAATTTGTCCTAACCACGCTTTACGCCGTTACTTATCAACTTGGGCCTTTCGTATAACCGCGGTTGCTGGCACGAATTTTACCGGCCCTATTAGTTATTACTAAGTCAAGTTTTCACTTATTGCTTAATGTTTATCACTGCTGAGTGCCCGTGAGGGTGTGGCAAAGCAAGGTGTTATGGGCTACAGACTAAGGCGTGCCTGATACCAGCTCCTTATTCCCAAAAGGGAAGTATGGGCATTCTCACTGGTAGGCGGATACTTGCATGTGTAAATATAACTATAGCAGATAATAAAGTCAGGACCAAGCCTTTGTGCTTATGGGGCTTTTTACGGTCCATCTTAACATCTTCAGTGTTATGCTTTACTTAAGCTACATTAGC